AAAATTGTTATGGATTAAATTATAAGAAATTTTTGAAATCAAAAATGAATATTTGTGAACAGTGTGGATACCATTTGAAAATGGGTAGTTCAGAAAGAATCGAAATTTCGATCGACCCCGGTACTTGGGACCCTATGGATGAAGACATGGTCTCTCTGGATCCCATTGGATTTCATTCGGAGGAGGAGCCTTATAAAGATCGTATTGATTCTTATCAAAGAAAGACAGGATTAACTGAGGCTGTTCAAACAGGCGTAGGTCAACTAAATGGTATTCCCGTAGCAATTGGGGTTATGGATTTTCAGTTTATGGGGGGTAGTATGGGATCCGTAGTCGGGGAGAAAATCACCCGTTTGATTGAGTACGCTACTAATCAATTTCTACCTCTTATTATAGTGTGCGCTTCGGGGGGAGCGCGCATGCAAGAAGGGAGTTTGAGCCTGATGCAAATGGCTAAAATATCGTCTGCTTTATATGATTATCAATCAAATAAAAAGTTATTGTATGTATCAATCCTTACATCTCCTACTACTGGTGGGGTAACAGCTAGTTTTGGTATGTTGGGAGATATTATTATTGCCGAACCAAATTCCTACATTGCATTTGCGGGTAAAAGAGTAATTGAACAAACATTGAATAAAACAGTACCCGAAGGTTCACAAGCGGCTGAATATTTATTCCAGAAGGGCTTATTCGACCTAATCGTACCGCGTAATCTTTTAAAAAGCGTTCTGAGTGAGTTATTTAAGCTCCACGCCTTCTTTCCTTTGAATTCCAATTCAATCAAGTAGAGCGCACTAAGTTCAATTATTTTATTTGTAGCAAACAAAAAAAGTAGTTAGCTTATCCGAATCTTAGCTTATCGGAATCAAAGTAACTAAAAAGGGAGTTTTCTTTGGCGACCTAAGATCTAATTGTAGAAAGAATCAAAATCAAAAGTTGCGTATAACTCTTTTTTTTTTTACCTAGATTCCCGATTACTAATTAAGAAGTCTCTATCAACAAGATAAAAACGTGAGTTCTTCCTTTCGTGAAATTAGGAAAATAAAACGAATTTCATCTTACGTATATAATCAAATTCAAATTATAGAAAAAATAGATATATAGTTTTATATCTTTCTCCATCTCCCGAAAATCCCGTTTTCACTAAAAATCCCGGTTGTGTCGCATTCTAATGAATCTTTCAATAATTTGTAAGAAACTCTTTATTAAATATTAAAATGAAATTCAAAGACAAGAACAAAACACAAAGAAACGAAGAAAAATAAAATGGATTATCATATGTATCTTTCATATAGATAGATGAATAAGTCCATTTATTTAGTTCTACATTCCTTGGACTTATTCTATATACTCACTTAGATACTTAATATCTCTAATCTACGAATTCATAATAATTACAATTATTAATTATAATTAGTATAAATATAAAATATGATATTAAAAAAAAATAAGAACAGGTACAAATAATAAATCGAGGTACCCCATTTTATGACAACTTTCCATTTTCCCTCTATTTTTGTGCCTTTAGTAGGCCTAGTATTTCCGGCAATTGCAATGGGTTCTTTATTTCTTTATGTTCAAAAAAACAAGATTGTTTAGATTCGAGGGGACCCAGTCTCATTCTTTTTTTTTTTTTTTAACTTAGACTTGTAGCATAACACAGATATTTATTTCGGAAAAGAAAATATAGTAGAACATGTGATTTCCGCCGAACATAAAGGAAAAAGCTCTTATGTCTGCAGAAAATGATCTATAGATAACTGAATTCTAGCCAGTTTCAAATAGATCAGGATCGCTGGATGCCTAAAATGTAAAGTTGGTGGATCTATATATATATCAATATGTATATTGGGATCATATGAGGGGTATGTTATTATTTTAGATCTAAACAATTTGATGAATTACTCCTAAAAGTTCCCATTAAACTAGTGCTAGTTCACATCAAACTAGTGCTAGTTGATGAAAGTTCATTCGGAAACAAAAAAAGTAAAGTCAAAATCATTTGGGGTATTCTCTCAATTTCAATAAAATGCAATCGGATCAAGTATGAGTTGGCGATCAGAAGATACATGGATAGAACTTATAACGGGGTCTCGAAAACTAAGTAATTTTTGTTGGGCCCTTATCGTTTTTTTAGGTTCATTAGGATTCTTGTTGGTTGGAACTTCCAGTTTTCTTGGTAGAAATTTGATATCTTTTGTTCCGTCTCAGCAAATCCTTTTTTTTCCACAGGGAATCGTGATGTCTTTCTACGGAATCGCGGGTCTCTTTATTAGTTCCTATTTGTGGTGCACAATTTCCTGGAATGTAGGTAGTGGTTATGATCGATTCGATAGAAAGGAAGGAATAGTGTGTATTTTTCGTTGGGGATTTCCTGGAAAAAATCGTCGCATATTCCTCCGATTCCTTATAAAAGATATTCAATCCGTTCGAATAGAAGTTAAAGAGGGTATTTATGCCCGTCGTGTCCTTTATATGGATATCAGAGGCCGGGGGGCTATTCCGTTGACCCGTACTGATGAGAATTTAACTCCACGAGAAATTGAACAAAAAGCCGCGGAATTGGCCTATTTCTTGCGCGTACCAATTGAAGTATTTTGATTTTGAGAAAAGGAACTGGGCGGAAGAACGAATGCTTTCTCGGCAGGAGGGAAAAAACGCAAGAATCCTTTTAGTTTTTCTATAACTAAATGATACTTTAGATGCAGATAAACCATATCTTGTAAATTATTTTCTTTGTCAATCGACCTTTTTACTTGTTTTGCCGCTTATTTTTTTGACCATCACAATATCTTTTTCTCAATTATTCTATTCTTGACTATGGGGAATCGTTGGAATTTTTTTTTTCGAAATACTGGATATTTTGATAGAATAAGGGGTTCTTTCGTCTCAAAATCTCAATAATATTCATTTCTTCAAAGTACTTCTTTCGGCCATTCATCGAAAGGAGACATTTGTTTGGAATTTGATGAATTGAGGTATCTAGCAACACTATTTTGTATTATTTCTTCAGTCGAACTTGAAGTGGAGTCTTAGTCTATTTCTGTATTCTTTCTAGATTCAAAACAAAATCACAAATAAAATAGATTCATAGGTTTGATGCCCTGTCTAGAACTCATGTTTGAAAGAAATATTCGATTACATAAAGTCCGACAAATGGAGTGGGTTAATTAAAAATTAACAGGCGAAAAATGGCAAAAAAGAAAGCATTCACTCCTCTTTTGTATCTTGCATCTATAGTATTTTTGCCCTGGTGGATTTCTCTCTCATTTACTAAAAATATGGAATCTTGGGTTATTAATTGGGCGAATATCGGCCAATCCGAAATTTTTTTGAATGATATTCAAGAAAAAAGTATTCTAGAAAAGTTCATAGAATTAGAAGAAATCCTCTTCTTGGAAGAAATGATCAAGGAATACTCGGAGACATATCTACAAAAGCTTCTTATAGGAATCCACAAAGAAACGATCCAATTAATCAAGATACACAACGAGGATCGTATCCATACAATTTTACACTTCTCGACAAATATAATCTGTTTTGTTATTTTAAGTGGTTTTTCTATTTTAGGTAATGAAGAACTTGTTATTCTTAATTCTTGGACTCAGGAATTCCTATATAACTTAAGTGATACAGTAAAAGCTTTTTCAATTCTTTTATTAACCGATTTATGTATCGGATTTCATTCACCCCACGGCTGGGAACTAATGATTGGTTCTGTATACAAAGATTTTGGATTTGGTCATAATGATCAAATTATATCTAGTCTTGTTTCCACTTTTCCGGTTATTCTCGATACTATTTTTAAATATTGGATTTTTCGTTATTTAAATCGTGTATCTCCGTCACTTGTAGTTATTTATCATTCAATGAATGATTGATAAATGATCCACCAATATTAATCCAATTAGAACGTTTCTTACTTTGTAGTTCTACATAAGTATTAAAAACATTCTATCCGGGGGGTTTTCATACTATTTTTATAGTATAGTATTCCAGTAAAATGATTCCAATAAATAGCAGAATCGTGGATAGGAAACTATACTAGCGACCTACCCAATTTATTGTAGAAATTTTCAGACCAATGATTAGACTATGCAAACTAGAAATACTTTTTCTTGGATAAAGGAACATATTACTCGATCTATTTCCGTATCGCTCATCATATATATCATAACTCAGACATCCGTTTCAAGTGCATATCCCATTTTTGCGCAGCAGGGTTATGAAAATCCACGAGAAGCGACCGGGCGTATTGTATGTGCCAATTGTCATTTAGCTAATAAGCCCGTGGATATTGAGGTTCCACAAGCAGTACTTCCCGATACTATATTTGAAGCAGTTGTTCGAATTCCTTATGATAAGCAAGTGAAACAAGTCCTTGCTAATGGTAAGAAAGGGGGTTTGAATGTGGGGGCTGTTCTTATTTTACCGGAGGGGTTTGAATTAGCTCCTTCCGATCGTATTTCTCCCGAGATGAAAGAAAAGATAGGAAATTTGTCTTTTCTGAGCTACCGCCCTAATAAAAAAAATATTCTTGTAATAGGGCCTGTTCCCGGCCAGAAATATAGTGAAATCACCTTTCCTATTCTTTCCCCCGACCCCACTACTAAGAAAGATGTTCACTTCTTAAAATATCCTATATATGTAGGAGGAAATAGGGGAAGGGGTCAGATTTATCCCGACGGAAGCAAGAGTAACAATACAGTTTATAATGCTACAGGAGCGGGCATAGTAAGCAAAATCATACGAAAAGAAAAAGGGGGATATGAAATAACCATAACAGATCCATCGGATGGACGTCAAGTGGTTGATATTGTCCCTCCAGGACCAGAAGTTCTTGTTTCAGAGGGTGAATCCATCAAATTTGATCAACCATTAACGAGTAATCCTAATGTGGGTGGATTTGGTCAGGGAGATGCCGAAATAGTACTTCAAGATCCATTACGTGTCCAAGGTCTTTTGGTCTTCTTGGCATCTGTTATTTTGGCACAAAT